AATAAGATGCCTGACTAAAGGGCTATTTTGATAGAATAGATAATGTAGTAATACTACTCTTATTATACTTTTTAGAATTAAACTAAATCTTAAGAAATCAAAATTCTTAGTGCTTCATACACTAAAATATAGAAAGATAAGCTAAATAAGCTATTAGGTTCATACCCTGAATATAGAAGTAATAATCTTCTTCTTTCTAATGACCAAAAATTCAAGTAAATTACTATTTTTTACAACAATAATTATTGGAACAATAATAGTAATAAGATCAAATAATTGATTAAGAATATGAATAGGACTAGAAATTAATATAATTTCATTTATCCCTTTAATATCCAAAAGAAAAAATAATCTTTCATCAGAAAGTATAATACTATACTTTTTAGTACAAAGAATAGGATCTGTATTATTCTTAATAATAATTATTAGAAATTCAACAATTATAATTTCTCCTACTATAATTAATGATATTATTAATATTGTTATAACATCAAGACTATTATTAAAAGTAGGAGCTGCACCTTTTCATTTTTGATTACCAGAAATTATAGAAAAAATAAACTGAGTGAGATGTATAATTATTATAACATGACAAAAATTAGCACCTTTAATTATTTTATCAATAATACTTGATACAAATAACTTCATTATAATTATTGCTATTACAAGAACTACAGTAGGAGCTGTAGGAGGATTAAATCAAACATCAATACGAAAAATTATAGCATACTCATCAATTAGACATTTAGGATGAATATTATCTTGTATAAAATTTGAAAATGAAATATGAATAAATTACTTAATAATCTATGCAATTATTGTAGTCATAACAACAATAGTATTTAATTATTATTCAATATTTTATTTAAATCAAATAACGTTAAATTCTAACTCAATAATAGAAAAAATTATATATTCAAGATTAATATTAAGAATAGGAGGATTACCTCCTTTTTTAGGATTTTTACCAAAATGAATAGTTATTCAAGCAATAATAAGAAAAAGATTATACCTTGTATTAACAATTATAGTTTTAACTACATTAGTTACACTATTTTATTATTTACGAATAATTAGAACAATTATTATAATTAATTCAACAATAAGAAAATGAAGATTAAAAATTAAAAATCAAAATAAATTAGTCCAAATTATATTAATATTTATTAACACTATATTACCTATAGTAATAACACTTAACTTATTTTAAAGCTTTAAGTTAAATAAACTATTAACCTTCAAAGTTAAAAATACAAGAAATTGTCCTTGCAAGCTTTAGTAAGTAATTACTACTTTAGAATTGCAGTCTAATATCATATATTGACTATAAAGCCAAAGTTGGTAAGAGGTATATCTACCATATATAAATTTACAATTTACAGCCTAAACTTCAGCCACCTTACCCTTGAATAAATGATTATATTCTACAAATCATAAAGACATTGGAACTTTATATTTCATTTTTGGTATTTGATCTGGTATAGTAGGAACATCATTAAGTTGATTAATTCGAATTGAACTAGGACAACCAGGATCATTTATTGGAGATGATCAAATTTATAATGTAATCGTAACAGCACATGCATTCATTATAATTTTCTTTATAGTAATACCTATTATAATTGGAGGATTTGGTAATTGATTAGTACCTTTAATAATTGGAGCACCTGATATAGCATTCCCTCGAATAAATAATATAAGATTTTGACTATTACCACCATCATTAACACTCCTTTTAGCAAGATCAATTGTAGATAATGGAGCAGGAACAGGATGAACAGTTTATCCACCACTATCAAGAAATTTAGCACATGCAGGAGCATCAGTAGATTTAGCAATTTTCTCATTACATTTAGCAGGTGTCTCATCAATTTTAGGAGCAGTAAACTTTATTTCAACAATTATTAATATACGATCAATAGGTATAACTCCTGAACGAATACCATTATTTGTATGATCAGTAGGAATTACTGCATTACTTTTATTATTATCACTACCAGTGTTAGCTGGTGCTATTACTATATTATTAACAGATCGAAACTTTAATACATCATTTTTCGATCCAGCAGGAGGGGGGGACCCTATTCTATACCAACATTTATTTTGATTCTTTGGACACCCAGAAGTTTATATTTTAATTTTACCAGGATTTGGTTTAATTTCCCATATTATTAGACAGGAAAGAGGAAAAAATGAAGCATTTGGTACACTAGGAATAATTTATGCCATACTAGCAATTGGTTTATTAGGGTTCGTAGTATGAGCTCATCATATATTCACAGTAGGAATAGATGTAGATACACGAGCATATTTTACATCAGCAACAATAATTATTGCCGTACCTACAGGTATTAAGATCTTTAGTTGATTAGCAACTTTACACGGGACAGTAATTAATTATAGACCTTCAGTACTTTGAGCATTAGGATTTGTATTTTTATTTACATTAGGTGGATTAACAGGAGTAGTTTTAGCTAATTCATCTATTGATATTATTTTACATGATACATATTATGTAGTAGCACATTTCCATTATGTATTATCAATAGGAGCAGTATTCGCAATTATTGGTAGATTTATTCAATGATTCCCCCTATTTACAGGAGTAACAATAAATCCAAAATGACTAAAAATACATTTTATAATTATATTTGTAGGAGTTAATATAACATTCTTCCCACAACATTTCCTAGGTTTAAGAGGAATACCTCGACGATACTCAGATTATCCTGATAGCTTCACAACATGAAATGTTGTATCATCAATTGGATCTACTATATCAGTAGTAGGAGTAGCTATATTTATTTTTATTATATGAGAAAGACTAGTTGCTAAACGAACAATTATATTCCCTATAAATATAAGAACAAGAATTGAATGATTACAAAATTATCCACCAGCAGAACATTCATACTCAGAATTACCAATTCTAACATCATTCTAATATGGCAGATTAGTGCGATGAATTTAAGCTTCATTTATAAAGATTTTTCTTTTGTTAGAAATAGCAACATGATCAACAATAATATTACAAGACGCTAATTCACCATTAATGGAACAATTATCATTTTTCCATGATCATTCAATAATAATTCTAGCTATTATTACAGTAATAGTAGGATACTTAATATTAACAATATTTTTTAATAAATTAATTAATCGGTATTTACTTGAAGGGCAAACAATTGAATTAATTTGAACTATTTTACCAGCAGTAACATTAATTTTTATTGCATTACCATCACTACGATTATTATATCTTATAGACGAAATTAGAAGACCTAGTCTAACAATTAAATCAATTGGACACCAATGATATTGAAGTTATGAATATTCAGACTTTTCAAATATTGAATTTGACTCATATATAAAGCCAACAGCAGAATTAGAAGAACAAGAATTCCGACTTCTAGATGTAGATAATCGAATTATTTTACCTATAAATACACAAATTCGAGTATTAGTAACAGCAGCAGATGTATTACATTCATGAGCAATACCTAGACTAGGTATTAAAATTGATGCAACACCAGGACGAATTAATCAAGGAAGATTTATAATAATACGACCTGGACTTATATATGGTCAATGTTCAGAAATTTGTGGAGCAAATCACAGTTTTATACCAATTGTAATTGAAAGTATTTCAATAAATCACTTCATTAACTGACTAAATTCTAATTCATTAAGTGGCTGAAAGATAAGCAATGGTCTCTTAAACCAATAGATAGTAAATTAACGAATACTCTTAATGGAAGAAATTAGTTTAATTATAAAACATTAGTTTGTCAAGCTAAAAATATTAATATTAATATTTCTTAATACCACAAATATCACCTATATGATGAACAACTTTATTTATATTATTCCTTTTATCATTTTTATTAGTAATAATAATTATATATTTTAATAAAGAATATAAACCATTAAGAATAGAAATTACTAAAAAGGAAATAAAAATACTTAATTGAAAATGATAACAAATCTATTCTCAACATTTGATCCAGCTACAAGAGTTAATTTCTCATTAAATTGAATAAGAACAATAATTGTATTTTTAATATTACCATCTATATACTGATTAATTCCAACTCGATATAATGCTATAATAAATATGGTTATAGAAAAATTACATTCTGAATTTAAAATATTAATAAGAGAAAGTAAAAAGGGGTTCACTTTAATATTTGTATCTTTATTTATATTTATTTTATTTAATAATTTAATAGGATTATTACCTTATATCTTTACTAGATCAAGTCATTTAACATTTACAATAACAATAGCATTGCCTATTTGATTAAGATTAATAGTATTTGGATGAACAAATAAAACACAAGATATATTTGCACATTTAATTCCTGTAGGAACCCCCCCTGTGCTAATACCATTTATGGTTTTAATTGAAACAATTAGTAATTTGATTCGTCCTGGATCATTAGCAGTACGATTAACTGCTAATATAATTGCAGGACATTTATTAATAAGTTTATTAGGAAATAATATAACATCAGCAACAGGAATTATTATTCCTATTTTAATATTAGTTCAAATAATATTAATATTATTTGAAACAGCTGTAGCTATTATTCAAGCATACGTATTTTCAGTATTAAGAACATTATACACTAGAGAAGTAGCCTATGAAATTACATCAAAATCACCCTTATCATTTAGTAGATGCCAGACCATGACCATTAACTGGATCAATTGGTGCTATAACTATAGTATCCGGATTAATTATATGATTCCACCAATCAAGAACTAATTTATTAATAATAGGATTATTAATTATTATTTTAACTATAATTCAATGATGACGAGATGTTACACGAGAAGGAACCTTCCAAGGGAAGCATACAATTGCTGTAAGTAATGGATTAAAGTGAGGAATAATTCTATTTATTGTATCAGAAGTATTCTTCTTTATTTCTTTCTTTTGAGGATTCTTTCATAGAAGTCTTTCACCTACAGTTGAAATTGGAGCAACATGACCTCCTATAGGAATTAAGACATTTAATCCTATACAAATTCCTTTATTAAATACAATAATTCTATTATGTTCAGGTATTACCGTAACATGGGCACACCATAGATTAATAGAAGGTAATCACTCACAAGCAACACAAGGATTATTTTTTACTGTATTATTAGGATTATATTTTACAGCACTTCAAGGATTAGAATATTATGAATCTAGATTTACAATTAGAGATTCAGTATATGGATCTACATTCTTTATAGCAACAGGATTCCATGGATTACACGTAATTATTGGAACATCATTCTTAGCAGTATGTTTAATACGACATATAATATATCACTTTTCAAGTAAACATCATTTTGGATTTGAAGCAGCAGCATGATATTGACATTTTGTAGATGTAGTATGACTATTTTTATATATTTCAATTTACTGATGAGGTAGTTATTCTTTTAGTATAAAAAGTATATTTGACTTCCAATCAAAAGGTCTTATATAAGAAAGAATAATATATACAATTATATTAACAATATGTTTATCAATAATAATTTCTATTATTTTAATAGCACTATGCACTATTATTTGTAAAAATACAATTCTAGACCGAGAAAAAATATCACCATTTGAATGTGGATTTGACCCTAAAAGATCTTCCCGAATACCTTTTTCAATTCAATTCTTCTTAATTGCCGTACTATTTTTAATCTTTGATATTGAAATTGTTATTATCTTACCTATAGTAATTACATTAACAAGTAGTTTAATTAAAATATGGTTTATTACAGTTACATTATTTGTTCTAATTCTCTTAGCAGGTTTATTTCATGAATGAAAAAATGGTATTTTAGAATGAGCTAATTGGGGTTGTAGTTAATAATAACATTTAATTTGCAATTAAAAAGTATTCTAATATGAATCTTCCTTAAAGTATTGAAGTAATAATTACATTTAGTTTCGACCTAAAAATAGAGTTAATTTAACTCCTTACTTAATAAATTAGTTGAAGCCAAAATAGAGGCTTTTCACTGTTAATGAAAGAAATGATTAAATTTTAATCCAACTAAAAGAGAATGAAGAATCTAAAAGAAGCTGCTAACTATCTTTTAAAGCGGTTAAATTCCGTTTTTCTCTTATTTATGTAGTTTAATTAAAACATTTCATTTTCAATGAAAAAATGAGTTTTACTCTATAAATACCTGAAAAGTATATACTTATCCTAATATCTTCAATATTATACTTTAGACTTAAGCTATTCAAGTTTAAATAATTATTATAAATAAAATAAAGAAAAAAGAGAATATAAATAATTTTACATTATTATTAGAATAATAATAACTTAATTTACTAATAAAAGAAAAAAATAATAAAGAAGAATTAGAAATAATATGTTCACCTCAACCTATATCAACATTTTCAGAAAAAGACTTAGATAATTGCAAACTACTATCATATATTATATATGTACTAAACTTTGGTATAAATCATATTGATCCTATAAAATAAGATGCTTGATAATAAAGATATGAGAAAGAAATAAAATTGAAAGAAAAAAAAGATAATTCATAACCTAATCAACCACCCGTAATAATAAATAATAATGGTATTATTTTTAATAAAGAAGGTAATACAATTAAAGAAGGGGTTATAAAAATAAATCAACATAAAATTCTACCTCTAATAATTGATATTAAAGTAAGAAAAATTATAGAGATAATTATCTTGTTATCCTCAAAATATCTCTGACATACATATATATTACAACCATCACTTATACAATAATAAACTAATCGAGTAGAATAAGCAACAGTTAAACCAACTGAAATAAAAAAAATTAAATATAAAAAGAAATTATAACCACTTATAACATAAACTTCCAAAATTATATCCTTAGAATAAAATCCAGATAAAAAAGGTAAACCACATAATGATAATCTAGAAATACAAAAACAAGAACAAGTAAAAGGTAGATAATTAACAACACCTCCTATATGACGAATATCTTGAGAATCACTTATACAATGAATAATTAAACCCGCACAAAGAAATAATAATGCCTTAAAAAAAGCATGAGTTAATAAATGAAAAAAAGCTAATAAAGGAAACCCTAAAAATAAAATACTCATTATTAAACCTAATTGACTTAAAGTAGATAAAGCAATAATTTTCTTTAAATCATATTCAAATCTAGCCCCTAGACCAGATATAAATATAGTTATTATAGAAATAACTACTAAAAAATAACAATCAATATTAGTAAATAAATTACTAAAACGAATAAGTAAATATACCCCAGCAGTAACCAAAGTAGAAGAATGTACTAATGCAGAAACAGGAGTTGGTGCAGCCATTGCTGCTGGTAATCAAGAAGAAAAAGGAATTTGAGCACTCTTAGTAAAACCCGCCAACACTAAAAAACAAACAAAATAAAATATTCATCTTTCCCATATACAAGTATAATAAATATAATGTCATCTACCAAAATTTAATATTCAAGCAATAGAAAGTAAAATTGCTACATCTCCAATACGATTAGTTAAAATAGTTAATATACCTGCATTGTAAGACTTATAATTTTGAAAATAAATAACTAAACAATAAGAAACTAATCCTAATCCATCTCAACCAATTAAAATTCTAATTAAATTAGGACTAATAATTATTATAACCATTGAAAAAACAAATAATAATACCAAAATTAAAAAACGAACTTTATTAACATCAGAAGATATATAGCTTTGTCTATAAAAAATAACTATAGAAGAAATATATAAAACACAAGATATAAAAATAAGAGATATTCAATCAAATAATAAAGTTATAGTTATAACACAAGAATTTAAAGAAAGAAACTCTCAATCAACAAAAACCAAATAATCAGTTTTTAAAAAATAAATACCTAATAAACCAAAAGAAGTAGCTATAAAAAATAAAATAATAAATCTTAAATTATAAAGAGAAATTTTTAACATAGATTTGAGATAAAAATTTATACCTATAACACCACAAATTATTATTCTATATTAAACTACTCAAACTAATATCAAATTACAAAAATATCAGTTTTTAAAATAATTAAATTTAAGGGAATTCAATGATAAAAAATTAAGAAAAATTCCCGAACAGAACCAGAAGAAATACTCCTTAAACCACTGTATAAAGATCCATGTTGACTAACAGAATATATATAAATTCTATAACAACATCTTAAAAAAGATCTAAAAGCTAAAAATAATATTCTAAAAGAAGATCAACAAACTAAACTATTAATTAATATAATTTCTCCTAATAAATTTAAAGAAGGAGGACAAGCTATATTATTAGCTCTTATTAAAAATCAAAATAAAGATATACTAGGTATAAAAGTAATTAAACCCTTATTAATATAAAAACTACGACTAGAAACACGTTCATAACTAATATTTGCTAAACAAAATAAAGCAGAAGAACATAAACCATGCGCAATTATTATAATTAAAGAACCATATAATCCTCAAGAATTTAAAGTAAAAATTCCGCAAATAACCAATCCTATATGCCCTACAGAAGAATAAGCAATTAAAGATTTTATATCTGTTTGTGATAAACAAATAAAACCAACTAAAAATATACCAAATAAACTTAAACAAATTCAAATATAATTATATAAAATAGCATAATAATAAGAAAATAATATTACACGTATTAAACCATAACCCCCTAATTTTAGTAAAATACCCGCTAAAATTATAGAACCAGAAATAGGAGCCTCAACATGAGCCTTTGGTAACCAAAAATGAAAAAAAATTATAGGTATTTTAACCAAAAAAGCTAAAATTATTCTTAAATAAAGAAAAAAATTTATATCAATATTAATAAGAAAATAAAAAAGAGTAAAGGAAATACTATTAATATAAAAAATACCAATAAGTAAAGGTAATGAAGCAAACAAAGTATAAAATAATAAATAGAATCCAGCTCTTAACCGTTCCGGTTGATATCCCCACCCAAAAATTAAAAAAAGGGTGGGAATAAGACTAGATTCAAAAAATAAGTAAAATAAAAATATATTAGAAGTAGAAAAAGATAATATTAAAAATAATAAAAGTAAAATACAAGTAATAATAAATTCATTACTAAAATTATTAAACTTCTTCACATTAAAAGAAGCTATTAATATTAAAGCTGTAATTCAAATACTTAAAAAAATTAAAGATAAAGATAAAATATCCCCTCCAAAAGAATAACTTAATATTCTAAAATAATTATTAAATGGAGATCTGATAAAATAATAAAAAAATATTAATAATATATAATTAACAATTATTCATCAATTAACAAGAAAAGATAATGGGATTAAAAAAACAAAAGAAAATAATATACTTATCATACTAAAGCTGATAGAGAAGAAATATTGTCATTACCATGACTTCGAATTATAGATACTAAAATAGATAAACCCAAAGCACCCTCACAAACCGAAAAAGTTAAAAAAATTAAACCAAAATAATTTTCATGTCCAAAACTTCTTAAAAAAGAAAAAAAAGATAAAAATAAAATTAAAACTAAAAATTCTAAACTTAATAAAGTTAATAATAAATGCTTACGTATAGAACAAAAAACAGAAAGGCCCGAAATAAATATAACACCTACAAAAAGATAAAAAATACTGTCTATATTAATAATATAATTTAACATAAGTTTTAATAGTTTAAGTAAAATAATGATCTTGTAAATCATAGATAGGAAATAACCTTTAAAACTTCAGCAGAAGAGTATACCTCCTTCTTTAATCTCCAAAATTAATATTTTATTTAAACTACCTGCTGAAATTATATTATTTTTATGCTTTATATTAACAATAAGATTAGTTTTTCCATGATTAAAACATCCATTAAGTATAGGATTAATTTTAATTTTACAAACAATAACAGTATCTATTATTAGAGGAATAATAATTAACTCATTTTGATTTTCATATATTTTATTTATTATTTTATTAGGTGGTGCATTAGTACTTTTTATTTATATAGCATCAATTGCATCCAATGAAAAATTTTACTTTTCATATAAAATATTTATATTTACATCAACTATAATAATAGTATCTATTATTTTATTTCTCTTAGTAGACTCAATATTAATTAATAAAATTAAAATTGAAAGAAAAAATATTTTCCTAGAAAATGAACAAATAATAAGATTAATTAAATTATTTAATACTCAAACAACATCTTTAACAATTATACTAGTAATATATTTATTAATTACAATAATTGCAATTACATTCATTGTTAATATTTATGAAGGACCTATACGATCAAAAAACTAATGAAAATACCTATTCGAAAAAATCACCCACTAATTAAAATCGTAAATAATTCACTAATTGATTTACCAACACCATCTAGAATTTCACTATGATGAAATTTTGGATCATTACTAGGTATATGTTTAATTATTCAATTAATTACCGGAATTTTTTTAGCTATACACTATACAGCAGATATTAATTTAGCCTTCAGTAGAGTAATTCACATTTGTCGAGATGTAAATAATGGATGATTATTACGAAATCTCCATGCAAATGGAGCATCATTATTTTTTATTTGTTTATATTTACATGTAGGACGTGGTATATATTATGGATCATATAAATTATTCATAACTTGAGCTGTAGGAGTCGTAATGTTATTAGTAATTATAGGAACTGCATTCCTGGGATATGTTTTACCGTGAGGACAAATATCTTTTTGGGGAGCTACAGTAATTACTAATTTATTATCAGCTGTACCTTACTTAGGGGGAGAATTAGTAAAATGATTATGGGGAGGATTCTCAATTGATAATGCTACATTAACTCGATTCTTTACTTTACATTTCTTATTACCATTTATTATTGCTGCACTAGCAATAGTACATTTACTTTTTTTACATCAAACCGGATCTAATAATCCATTAGGAGTAAATGCTAATTTTGATAAAATTCCATTCCATCCGTATTTTTCTATTAAAGATTTAATAGGAATAGTAATTACTATATTCCTATTTATTATATTAAATTTACTAGAACCTCGTTTATTAGGCGATCCAGAAAATTTCTTACCAGCAAATCCATTAGTTACACCTGTACATATTCAACCAGAATGATATTTCTTATTTGCATATGCAATTTTACGATCAATTCCTAATAAATTAGGGGGAGTTATTGCAATAGTTATATCTATTGCAATTATTTTAATTTTACCCTTTACTAATAAGGGAAAATTTCAAAGATTAAAATTCTATCCTATTAATCAATTATTATTTTGAAGATTATTATCTATTTTAATCCTATTAACATGAATTGGAGCACGACCAGCAGAAGAACCTTATATTTTTGTAGGTCAAACATTAACAGTATTATATTTTGCATACTATATTATCAATCCTATAATTATTAAAATCTGAGATAAATTAACAGAATAGTTAAGAAGCTTAAGAAAGCATATATTTTGAAAATATAAGAAAGAGGTTAAATTCCTCTATTAACTTCACTAAAAATAATGATTTAAAAAATTAAAAATATAAAAACCAAGAAGCCAGAAAAAAATAGTAAATAATTTAAAGATATAGGTAAGAAAACTTTTCATGTTAAATATATTAATTTATCATAACGAAAACGAGGTAAAGTACCTCGAACTCAAATAAATATAAATACTAAAAAGACCAACTTTAAATAAAAAAATAAAGAATAAACATCACAACCTAAAAAAATTACACAACATAACAATCTTATAAAAATAATATTTATATATTCAGAAAGAAAAATAAAAGCAAATCCTCCTCTACTATATTCAACATTAAATCCAGAAACAAGCTCAGACTCACCTTCAGCAAAATCAAAAGGAGAACGATTTGTTTCAGCTAAACAAGAAGAAAATCAAGCAAAAAATAATGGGAACGAAAAAAAAATAAATCAACAATAACTTTGATAATATATAAAATCAATAAAATTAAAACTAAAAATAAATAATAATATACAAACCAAAATTAAAGCTATACTTACTTCATAAGAAATAGTTTGTGCAACAGCACGTAAACTACCTAATAAAGCATAATTAGAATTAGAAGATCAACCACATATTAAAACACCATAAACTCCTAAACCTGTACAACAAAAAAAAAATAAAACACCCAAATTAAATCTATAAACATTAACTAAAAAAGGGAATAAAACCCAAAGTAAAAAAGATAGTACTAATATTAAAATAGGAGAAAAAAAATAAATAATAAAATTAGAAAGATAAGGGAAAGTTTGTTCCTTAAAGAATAACTTAATACCATCAGAAAAAGGTTGTAATAAACCTATTAAACCTACTTTATTAGGACCTTTACGTAATTGAATATAACCTAATACTTTACGTTCAAGTAAAGTAACAAAAGCTACAGCCACTAAAACCAAAACAATTAATACTAAAATAGAAATAAGAAACATTACTATTTGTAATATAAATTACATAAATGAATTCTAAATTCATCGCACTAATCTGCCAAAATAGTAATTTTACTCAAAATATAATAATTATATTATTAATATCTGGTCCTTTCGTACTAAGATATTATAAAAAATTAAGGATAGAAACCAACCTGGCTCACGCCGGTTTGAACTCAAATCATGTAAGAATTTAAAGGTCGAACAGACCTAGTAAATGAAATTCTGCACCCATTACTAATCTTAATTCAACATCGAGGTCGCAAACTCCTTTATCGATAAGAACTCTCCAAAAGAATTACGCTGTTATCCCTAAGGTAACTTAATCTTATAATCAAAAATATTGGATCAAAAGTACATTAATTTATGAATAAAAAAAGAAAAGTTAAAAATATTTTCCTGTCACCCCAACAAAATTTTTAAATATAAGTAATTAAATAATCATCAAAATTAAAAACTTATACATAAAAATAAAGTTCTATAGGGTCTTCTCGTCCTATAATAAAATTTGAGCTTTTTAACTCAAAAATTAAATTCATTTTTTTAAAATAAAGAAAGAATATATCTCGTCCAACCGTTCATTCTAGCCTCCAATTAAAAGACAAGTGATTATGCTACCTTTGCACGGTTAAAATACCGCGGCCATTGAAAATCATTGGGCAGGTCAGACCTTATATATATAACAAAAGGACATGTTTTTGTTAAACAGGCGGAAATAATATTTGCCGAATTCCTATATTTTAATTTTTAAAAATACTAATTTTATCATTATTATATATATAATATAATTATATAAATCAATTTAATAAAAAATTAAATAAAAATAAATTAAAAATATTAAAAATAAACTATAACGAAATGAAGGATGGCTGTTGTTAAGCCTACAAAAAATTAATAAAATAACATTATTATAATAATAAACCTGAGCTTATCCCCAAGAATATTAGATATAAAAATAATTAATAATTAAATTAATTAATAACAATTATATCCTAAATTAAATTTATCTATTAAATAACCAGATATAAAAAATTGAATAGCATATCACCTCTATTTTAATATTAAAAATTGTTTTGTCACAAAAATAAACATATTAAAATAAATCTTTTTATTTCGGGAATGTTAAAATACTTAACATTAAATTAATAAACCCTGATACAAAAGGTAAATCAAATAAAGACTACTTATATATAAAAATAAAAAATCCTACACAGTACAATCAACTATAATATAAAATATTTGTTCTATACAATATACTAAAACATAAAAATATTTTTTATAAAAAATAAATAAAATAAAAATAATAATAATTTTATTTTTATCAAATTAAGTCGAATTGCACAACTAAATTATTAATGTAAATAATAATACTTACTTCAAGTTCTAATTTGATATAATACTAGGCACACCTTCCGGTAAGCCTACTTTGTTACGACTTATCTCATCTTAATAACGAGAGTGACGGGCGATGTGTACATAATTTAGAGCTATAATCATAATTTTTTTCTAAAAAATATTACTTCCAAATCCAATTTCAAATTAATTTCCATATAATAATTCATTATTATATTAAATGTAACCCATCTCTACTTTACTATAACTGCACCTTGACCTAACATTTTCCTAATTAAAGATTAAAGAAAATAACTCTTATAAGACATTCAATGACAGAGGTATACAAGTAAAAATAAAGTAATATTCAACGTGGATTATCAATTACAGGACAGGTTCCTCTGGAAAGATTAAATTACCGCCAAATTCTTTAAATTTAAAGATCATAACTATTAATATTAAGGTTATAAATTTACAATTAAAATAATAGGGTATCTAATCCTAGTTTTATATAAAATTTTCATATATTATAATCAACCTAAATTTTTACTAAAATTGAAATTTCACCTAACAAAATTAAATTAAAATTAAAAATAAATAAATAATACAAACCAATAAATTTCACTAGCTCTTTTTGTATAACCGCGACTGCTGGCACAAAATTTGTCAGAGCTTAATTAATTACCTATTTCTCATAATAAGAATAAATAATATTAAATACTGCGAATATAATTTTATCCTTTCCATCAAGAAAAAGAAATTATCACATAAAAATATACATGTAAAAGCATAAAATAATGAAAACAAAAGCAAGAATCAAACTTTAAAAAAAGGTCATAACGAATCGGGACTTAGTCCCCCCCTCCCTCTATTGCTTCTAGATCCTCTCACCGTTTATGACTCCCATAATAACTATTTCCTTACCAACTATGCTTCCACTCTATATCACCTGATACCTTATTATTACTCCCGTTACTTTCACTATACCTGTAGTACCTTTAACCCCTTTATATACCTATTACCTTACCGGATAACCCACTAAATACCTATTAGACATGCACTCTTATATAACCCCTTCATTCTTTCTTTATTAGCTTCACCTTTTCGTTCCCATTACTCATTTACCCCTATTGACTACTACGTACCTATATCACCCACTAAATACTTATTACCCTTATTACTCTTTCTATCTTTCCATCTCCTAAATATCCCCTCTCTTATCGTTCCTAGAACCCCTTATAGATTAATAAATAGTTATTAGGAATATACATTACAACTTTAAATTAAAAGTATATTCTAATTGTGAAACAATTGGAATCGGATCCTAATTCTAATAAAAAATATACATTTTATTGAAACCCGAACATAAAATCTTATTTATAAA